GATAATTAGAATAGATTCGTAAACCAGGTTTACTGATTCGTTTTAAATTCAAAAAACTTTTATATGACCCTTTCCTATTTCTTCTATGCCATAGAGTTAAAACTAAAAAATATTTGTCGCTTTCTTGATGTTTTCTTACGTTTTCAATAAAGCTTTCCCGTAAAAGTATTTTAACAATGTTTTCGGTGATGTTAGTAAATGGTATTCGAACTGTTCTTTTTCTATTCATGTCAGCATTTCGTATAGAGGTTATTATGTCAGCAATGGTGTCCTTGCCCATGCTAAAATGATTGTTGCCTATGACTTTTGATATAATCAACATGCTCTTTTTTTATGAATTTTTCTCCATTTTTTTCTATTTCTAATTTCGAATTTGATTATTATTATCAAATTTCTATTTATAAAAAAAAAAAGAAAAAGATATATGCGTGAGACATAATTAATCTATTTCATTCAAATACTATAAATATATCATTATAAATGTATCATGGTCTCGTTTTATAAAACCTCGGGTGCTAATGAAACTATTTTAGTAAAATTGAACTGTCTCAATTCTCGGGCGATCGCACCAAAAATTCGAGTTCCTTTTGGATTTCTCTTTTGATCAATCACAACCGCAGCATTATCATCATATCGTATTATCATACCGTTCTTGCGTTTGAGTTCTTTAGAAGTACGTACAATTACAGCTCTGATCACTTCTGATCTTTCTAAAGTTGTATTTGGTGCTGTTTCCTTGATTACAGCAACAATAACGTCACCAATATAAGCATAGCGTCGATTATTAGCCCCTATGATTCGAATACACATCAATTTGCGGGCCCCACTGTTATCGGCTACATTCAAATAGGTTTGAGGTTGAATCATATCATTTTTTTATCTGTTCTTTCAGTGCAAAGGACGAAGTAAAAAAAAAAAAAAAAGAAATATTGTTTGTTCAAAATAAAAAAACCTACAATTGCAATTGTTTTTTTTCATCCCCAAGACCTCTTTCCTTTGGTTTTCATTCTTATCCTGAAATAATAAATTGAGTTCGTATAGGCATTTTGGATGCTGCTATTGAAATAGCTTTTCTGGCTATATTTTCTGTGACCCCTCCCATTTCATAAAGTATTCGACCCGGTTTAACAACAGCTACCCAATATTCGGGGTTTCCTTTTCCCGAACCCATACGGGTTTCTGCAGATCTTACTGTAACCGGTTTGTCTGGAAATATGCGTACCCATATTTTTCCACCGCGGCGGGCATTTCGTGACATTGCCCTACGCCCTGCTTCTATTTGTCTAGATGTGATCCAAGCAGGTTCAAGTGCCTGAAGAGCATATCTACCGAAACAAATATGATTACCTCGATAGGATATTCCTTTCATTCTTCCTCTATGTTGTTTACGGAATCTGGTTCTTTTAGGGTTATAGTTGATGGTTGTTTCTCAATTTCATCTCTACTACAGAACCGTACATGAGATTTTCATCTCATACGGCTCCTCGCGAAGGAAAGATTCAAAAAAAATATACATATATTTAATGAATAAAATAATATACTGAATCGTCGAATTTTTTGAGATTTCATCTAATCTATTGGTCTATTGGAAATTTGTATATCTTGGCTTGCTATCTAACTAAACATGTATTCTATTTATATTCTAGTTATAGGTAATTCTTGCTATCCATATAGAAATAGATAATGTTGTTTTTCGATAAAGTTAGAACGAATCTTTATTTTGTTTTTCCTTTTATTATCATATCGGATTGGTCCAAATTTGGAAATCAAAAAAAAATGTTCGCGGGCGAATATTTACTCTTTCATTATCTAGTAGGTTTAGCCCATTACCCCTCAGAGCATGACTCTTCATAATAAATGGATTGGTCCTTGGTTCGTTTCGCCATCCCATCAAATGAATCATTAAGATTCGTCTTTAAGAGAATCTTATGTATTCACAGGTTCCGTCGTTCCCATCGCTTCTCGATTAATGCTTAGGTCTGAATTCTACAATGGAGCTTCTAATGAATTTTGGATTTTTTCTTGAGCCAACCTTCTCAGTTTTTATTGACTCGTGGCTCTTGATTTTTTTGTTCTATGAATATATTCATAGAATTTTGGATTAATTAGTATTGATGCTTTATTACATTATTTTTTTTTATAAGATGATTCATAGACCTTACATATTAGAATTCTATATCATTGATATTCTTTTTTCTCTCTTTCTTTCACCCTTTCGTTTATCCGTATATTCCTATTGCTTCACAACTCATAATCAGATTTTTTTTCTTTTTTTATGTAATATTTTAGTTGCTATAATGATATCACCAATATATCTTTACTTATATTTGATTACTTATATTTGAATGATTCTTTAGATCCAGATAATGTGAAGCGATGAGTTGGTTATTAGTTCTATCGTTATTAAAAAATTCATACTACGAGCGAGTTTTTGAATCCTATAACCACTCTAAAAAAAAAACCAACGAGTCGCACACTAAGCATAGCAAATCTATCAATA